TGCCTTTGCGGGTAAAAGAGTAATTGAACAAACATTGAATAAAACAGTACCCGAAGGTTCACAAGCGGCTGAGTACTTATTCCAGAAGGGCTTATTCGATCTAATCGTACCACGTAATCCTTTAAAAAGCGTTCTGAGTGAGTTATTTCAACTCCACACTTTCTTTCCTTTGAATCAAAATTAGAACATTAAGTTCAATTATTTTGAGCAAACAAGTAATTAGTTTATCGGAATCCAAGTCAAAATTAGACGAATGGGGTTTTCTTTGTTGACATAAGATCTAATTGTATAAAGAATCAAAAGTCACAGAAAATCCTCCCCTTTTTCTATATTCCTGATTATTGATCAAGAAGCCTCTATCAACAAGATAAAAGATGAAATTCTTCTTTTCGTGAAATTAGGCAAATAAAAAAAATCTCCTCTTCTCGTCATATATAATTAAAATCTAGAAAATATAGAATTTTTTATCTTTCTATATCTTCTATATCTTACTTGACTAAGAATCCCTGCTGGATGGGATTCTAACAAACCCTTCAATATAATTATAATTAATTTTTAAGAAACTTTTTGCTTAGTAAATGAAATTCGAAGACAAGAGCAAAAAATGAAGAAAAGAATAATAATAATATCTCATCCATATCCTTTCAATGTAGAAAGATGAAAAACTACATTATATACTCACTTAGATAGATACTTAGATCTATACATATTAAATAATAATAATTCCAATTTAAAATTATAATAAGATATCTTTATATATAATAAGATATCTTTATATTATAAATAATAAATATAAATAATAATAACAGGTACAAATAGTAAATCGAGGTGCCCATTCTATGACAACTCTTAACTTTCCCTCTGTTTTGGTGCCTTTAGTAGGCCTAGTATTTCCGGCAATCGCAATGGCTTCTTTATTTCTTCATGTTCAAAAAAATAAGATTGTTTAGAGCCGATGGGACAAAATCTCATCTATTTTTTTTTTTCAAAACCGACGCTTGTATCATAACACAGATATCCATTTAGCAAAATATGGTATAAGCGGCTTCCGCCGAAAAACTCTTATGTCTGCAGAAAATGCTAAATGCTATAGGGGTAAATGGATTCTAGCTATTTTCAAATAGACCCGAATCGCCGGATGGCTGAACTGTAAAGTTGGTCTATCTATATGTATGTGGCTATCTTTAGTGAGATCATACGAAGGGTATGTTATTAGTTTAGATCTAACCAATTTAATGAATTACTCCTAAAGGTTCACATCAAACTAGTGCTAGTTGATGCGAGTTACTTCGGAAACAAAAGGACTAAAGTCAAATTCATTTGGGGTATTCTCTCAATTCCAAAAAAGCAACCGGATCAAGTATGAGTTGTCGATCAGAACATATATGGATAGAACCTATAACGGGGGCTCGAAAAACAAGTAATTTCTGCTGGGCTGTTATCCTTTTTTTAGGTTCATTAGGATTCTTGTTGGTTGGAACCTCCAGTTATCTTGGTAGAAATTTGATATCTTTATTTCCGTCTCAGCAAATAGTTTTTTTTCCACAAGGAATTGTGATGTCTTTCTATGGGATCGCGGGTCTTTTTATTAGCTCCTATTTGTGGTGCACAATTTCGTGGAATGTAGGTAGTGGTTATGATCGATTTGATAGAAAAGACGGAATAGTGTGTATTTTTCGTTGGGGATTTCCTGGAAAAAATCGTCGGATCTTCCTCCGATTTCTTATAAAAGATATTCAGTCCGTCAGAATAGAAGTTAAAGAGGGTATTTATGCTCGTCGTGTCCTTTATATGGATATCAGAGGCCAGGGAGCCATTGCATTGACTCGTACTGATGAGAATTTTACTCCACGGGAAATGGAACAAAAAGCTGCTGAATTGGCCTATTTCTTGCGTGTACCAATTGAAGTATTTTAAGAAATGAGCCGAGAAATGAATGCTTTCTCAGCAGGAGGGCAAAAACGCAAGAATCCTCTTTTTCTATAACATAACTTCTTTTTCTATAACATAACTTAATTGAGGTTTCTTCAGAACATTCATTCGAGTCAAAACAGACATATATGGAACAAGTATAAAAAAAACTCTTTTGGGGATCTTTTATATGTATCAAAATATACACAACTCAATTCAATAAAAAAATCAGAAACAAATCGAAATATCTCATAATCATAATCAACCATTTCGAAATAAGGAAATTCCCCCCTTTTTAACTTGTTGGAATTGAGACTTTAGATTCAGATAGATCATATCTTGTAATTTTTTCGAAGCTTCTTTTTATACTTTTTGTGCTCCTTAATGACCAAAAAATTGGATCTCTTATAATGATAACTAGCCAATTTCTGTCGTTTTTTGCCACTCATTTTTCACAATATTCTTCATAAATTTACCTCAATTATTCTATCCCTGACTATGAGTAGTCAGTTAAATTTTTTCGAAATATTAGATACTTTGATATAATGATAGAAAAGGAGTTCTTTCGTCTCAAAATCTGAATAATATTCATATTCATTATTTAAAGTGGTTCTTTCGGGCATTCATCGAAAGGAGATATGTGCTTCGAATTTGACTAATTGAGATATAGGGAAACAATATTTTTTGATTATTTATTCATTCGAATTTTTCGTTTATTTCTGTATTTTTTTCTAGATTCAAGGCCTAACCACGAAATCACAAATAAAAAAGAGTGAATAGATTCATAGGTTCGAAAACTTGTAATAGAACTCATGCGTGAGAGAAATATTAGATTACATAGAGTCGACGAATGAGATGGGTTCATTAACAATTCACAGATGAAAAAATGGCAAAAAAGAAAGCATTCACTCCTCTTTTATATCTTGCATCTATAGTATTTTTGCCCTGGTGGATTTCTCTCTCATTTCAAAAAAGTCTGGAATCCTGGGTTACTAATTGGTGGAATACTAGGCAATCCGAAACTTTTTTGAATGATATTGAAGAAAAGAGTATTCTAGAAAAATTCATAGAATTAGAGGAACTCCTCTTCTTAGAGGAAATGATCAAGGAATACTCGGAGACACATCTACAAAACCTTCGTATAGGAATTCACAAAGAAACAATCCAATTAATCAAGATACACAACGAGGGTCGTATTCATACGATTTTGCACTTCTCGACAAATCTAATCTGTTTCATTATTCTAAGTGGTTATTCTATTTTGGGTAATAAAGAACTTGTTATTCTTAACTCTTGGGCTCAGGAATTCCTATATAACTTAAGTGACACAATAAAAGCTTTTTCTCTTCTTTTATTAACTGATTTATGTATCGGATTTCATTCGCCCCATGGTTGGGAACTGATGATTGGCTTTGTCTACAAGGATTTTGGATTTGTTCATAATGATCAAATTATATCTGGCCTCGTTTCCACTTTTCCAGTCATTCTAGATACAATTTTAAAATATTGGATTTTCCGTTATTTAAATCGCGTATCTCCGTCACTTGTAGTGATTTATCATTCAATGAATGACTGAAAAATTATCTACCTAATCCAATTATAATGTTTCTTACTTTGCAGTTGTACATAAGCAAAGCATTGAAAATCGTACTTACTCTTTATCTTTCTACCCATCCCGGAGATTTATCCTATATATTAATCCAGTCAAATTATTCCAGTAAATAACAGAATCGTGGATAGGAAACTCCATTAGTGACCTACCCCAATTTATTGTAGAAATCTTCGGGATCAATGGTTGGACCATGCAAACTAGAAATACTTTTTCTTGGATAAAGGAACAGATTACTCGATCTATTTCCGTATCGCTCATGATATTTATCATAACTCGTACATCCATTTCAAATGCATATCCCATTTTTGCACAGCAGGGTTATGAAAATCCACGAGAAGCGACTGGACGTATTGTATGCGCCAATTGCCATTTAGCTAATAAACCAGTGGATATTGAGGTTCCGCAAGCGGTACTTCCCGATACTGTATTTGAAGCAGTTGTTCGAATTCCTTATGATACGCAACTGAAACAAGTTCTTGCTAATGGTAAAAAAGGGGCTTTGAATGTAGGGGCTGTTCTTATTTTACCAGAGGGTTTTGAATTAGCCCCTCCCGATCGTATTTCCCCCGAGATAAAAGAAAAGATGGGCAATCCGTCTTTTCAGAGCTATCGTCCCAATCAAAAAAATATTCTTGTCATAGGCCCTGTTCCTGGTCAGAAATATAGTGAAATCACCTTTCCTATTCTTTCCCCGGACCCCGCTACTAAGAAAGACATTCACTTCTTAAAATATCCTATATACGTAGGCGGAAACAGGGGAAGGGGCCAGATTTATCCTGACGGGAGCAAGAGTAACAATACAGTTTATAATGCTACAGCATCAGGTATAGTAAGCAAAATCCTACGAAAAGAAAAGGGGGGATACGAAATAACCATAGCGGATGCATCGGATGGACGTCAAGTGGTTGATATTATCCCTCCGGGGCCAGAACTTCTTGTTTCAGAAGGCGAATCTATCAAATTTGATCAACCGTTGACAAGTAATCCTAATGTGGGCGGATTTGGTCAGGGAGATGCAGAAATAGTACTTCAAGATCCATTACGTGTACAAGGCCTTTTGTTCTTCTTCGCATCTGTTATTTTGGCACAAATATTTTTGGTTCTTAAAAAGAAACAGTTCGAGAAGGTTCAATTGTCCGAAATGAATTTCTAGACTCGCGGATTTATCGACATCAAGTTTGTAAAAAGAACCAAATTCTTTTTAGCAATTATCATTATCTATGATAAAAAATGAAATGATAAAAAGCCTTTTGTACTCTTTTTCTACGAGATGCCGGGAATTCCTTGTACCACATTTCTAGCCATAGTATGTAGATTGTGAAGAAGACTATTTGACTTGACCCCTTCTTTCTTTGTTTTTTTTTATCAAAATTGGGGTGATGTTATTATGTTGCTATTGTCAGATTGAAATGTCATAAAATGCATTTGATTCTAAGACAATTCACTTCGGCTAGATCCTATCCAAAAGTAAACGCGA